CCTTTTCAAACTGTTTCTTTTTAAGAACCAAAAAAACTTGTGCCAAAATCACAGATGCAAAGAAGAACAAAAGTCCTTGAACGCGTAATGGATCTTGAAGCACTATTTCCGCATCTCCCTGACCAAACCCTCCTACATTAGGATTGCTTGTTAATGGTTGATCAAGCTTGATGGATTCACCCTCTGAAACAAGAAGTTCTGGCCCTGGAGGTATAATATCAATCACTTGACGTCCGTCCGATGCATCAACTATGGATATTTCATATCCCCCCTTTTCTTTACGTACTATTTTGCTTACTATACCTGCTGATGTAGCATTATAGACTGTATTGTTACTCTTGCTACCATCAGGATAAATCTGACCCCTTCCTCTGTTCCCACCTACATATATGGGATATTTTAAGAAGTGAACGTCTTTCTTCGTAGCAGGGTCGGGGGACAGAATAGGAAAGACGATTTCACTATATTTCTGACCGGGAACAGGACCTATCACAAGAATATTTTTTTGATTAGGACGATAACTCTGAAAAGACAGATTTCCTATCTTTTCTTTCAACTCGGGAGAAATACGATCGGGGGGGGCTAATTCGAATCCCTCGGGTAAAATAAGAACAGCACCCACATTCAAACCCCCTTTTTTACCATTAGCAAGAACTTGTTTCAGTTGCATATCATAAGGAATTCTAACAACTGCTTCAAATACAGTATCAGGAAGCACAGCTTGCGGAACTTCAATATCCACAGGCTTATTAGCTAAATGGCAATTGGCACATACAATTCGTCCAGTTGCTTCTCGTGGGTTTTCATAACCCTGCTGCGCAAAAATGGGATATGCATTTGAAATGGATGCCCGAGTTATTACATATATCATGATCGATACAGAAATGGATCGAGTCATCTGTTCCTTTACCCAAGAAAAAGTATTTCTATTTTGCATGTCCAATCATGGATCCCGGAATTTCTACAATAAATTAGATAGGTAGCTAGTATAGTTCCCTATGCACGAGTCTGCCATTGTACTGGAATAGTTGTACTGGAATATAGGATGAATACCTTGAACAGGTAGAAATATAAAGAATTAAGTAAGATTGAAAATGCTTTGTTTATAAAGGAAGAAAGATTCTGATTTGATTGATACCAGGAGATCAAAGGAGTTCTTCATTCATTCATTGAATGATAAATGACTACAAGCGAAGGAGATACACGATTTAAATAATGGAAGATCCAATATTTCACAATTGTATCTAGAATAACTGGAAAAGTGGAAACAAGACCAGATATAATTTGATCGTTATGAGCCAATCCAAAATCGTTGTAGACCGAACCTATTATAAGTTCCCAACCATGGGTCGAGTGAAATCCAATCCATAAATCAGTAAATAAAAGAATAGAAAAAGCTTTTATTGTGTCACTTAAGTTATAAAGGAATTCCTGAACCCAAGAGTTAAGAATGACAAGTTCCTCATTACCCAGAATAAAATAACCACTTAGAATAGCAAAACAGATTATATTTGTCGAGAAATGCAAAATGATATGAAGATGATATTCATTATGTGTTTTGACCAATTGTATTGTTTCCTTGTGTATTCCTATACAAAGTTTTTGTATATGTGTCTCCGGGTACTCCTTTATCATTTCGTCCAATAGAAAGAGTTCTTCTAATTCTATGAATCTTTCTAGAAGGTTTTTCTCTTGAATATCATTCAAGAGAGTTTCGGATTGCCTAGTATTCCACCAAGTAGTAACCCAAAGTTCCAGACATTTATTAAATGAGAAAGAAACCCACCAGGGCAAAAAAACTATAGATGCAAGATATGGGAAAGAAGGCAATGCTTTCTTTTTTTTCATTTTTGATCTGTGAATTGAATTGTTAATGAACTCGCTTCATTATTGATTAGTTGACTCTATATGATATTTAGCTGAAACACGAGTTCTATAACCAGGTATTGACCCCATGGTTCTATTTCTATTTTTTTGTAAGAATTTTTGTTTAGTTCTTGGATCTAGAAGGAATATATAAAGAGAATAATAGAAATAGAATAAGGGTCCTTTTTCGAATGAAAATCAAAAAATCAATATTAATTAGCCCGAGATATCTCAATTGGACAAATTCGAAGCAATTGCATCTTCATTTGTTCCATTCGATGAATACTCGAAAACCTACTTAATAAAATAACGAATCGGATTTCGAAACGAATCCCCCGGATCAATTAATTATTTCGAAATGTTTCACCATCTAGCCACAATCCAAGAAAATGAGATAAGGTATCAATTGAAAATCTTGGCCGAAAAAGGTGACACGAATTTTTTATTACGAAATAAATGTTCAGATATATTTGATGAATCCCTACTTATTGATTTTTTTTAGTAGAAATTTTCAAGTATAAAAGAATTGAGTTGGGATCCATACGCATATGAAATACTTTTTGGTATAAAAATAGTATACTAAAATTGTCTTCTTTTCTTAATTAATTATAGTATAGTTTATTTAGAGTATAGTTATTCCATATACGTCCTCCGGCTTTTTTTGTTTTATTCTATGTGAGTCGCCGCGACAAGGGAACGGGGAAATAGAATAGTATAATATGTTTTGTTCAAATGAACATTCCGAAAAGACTTCAATTGTATTAAAAAAGGAATTTGCTAATTCCTTTCCCCATGCTAAGAAAACTTTATTCTTCAATTAATTCAAAATACTTCAATTGGTACGCGCAAGAAATAGGCCAATTCGGCAGCTTTTTGTTCAATTTCTCGTGGAGTAAAATTCTCATCAGTACGAGTCAAAGGAATGGCCCCTTGGCCTCTGATTTCCATATAAAGGACACGACGAGGAGAAAAACCCTCTTTAACCTCAATTCTGATTGATTGGATATCTCTCATAAGAAAGCGAAGGAAGATGCGACGATTTATTCCAGGAAATCCCCAACGAAAAATGCACACTAGTCCTTCTTTTCTATCGAATCGGTCATAACCACTACCTACATTCCACAAAATTGTGGACCACAAATAGGAGCTAATGAATAAACCCGCAATCCCGTAAAAAGACATCACGATCCCTTGTGGAAAAAAAACAATTTGTTGAGACGGAAATACGGATAGCAGATTCCTACCAAGATAACTGGAAGTTCCAACCAGTAAGAATCCTAGTGAACCTAAAAAAAGGATACAGGCCCAGCAAAAATTACTTGTTTTTCGTGACCCCGTTATAAGTTCTATCCATATATGTTCTGATCGCCAATTCATACTATACTAGATTCAGTTGCATTCGATTGGAATTGAGAGAATAACCCAAATGAATTTGTGAATTTGACTTTACCTTTCTTGATCCCGAAGTAACTTTCAAAAACTAGCACTATTCTGATGTGGAGTAATTGGTTAGATACATTGACTTTCTATTAAATAAAAATATTCATTGATGCATTTTAAACCAGATATAGCTCGCATATATATGCATTTATGCGGATATCATGTATCCGCGCATGCATAACAGTTCTTTCATTTGTGTGTGGAAAGACTCACATATGGTACCATATTACACTAAATAAATATCCGTATTATGATCTAGTGTTGAAATAAATTGATAAGATTTGGTCCCATCGGATCTAGACAATCTTATTTTTTTGGACATGAAGAGATAAAGAAGCCATTGCAATTGCCGGAAATACTAGGCCCACTAAAGGCACAAAAATAGAGGGTAAGTTGAGATCTGTCATAGAATGGGTGCCTCGATTTAATATTTATATCTATATATTTGTATCCATTAGAAAGATATCTTATGATATGATAAGTATATCTATTATAAGTAATATTGACTATTGTAATTAAAAATTCAGTTTGAAAAATAATATAAAAATAATATAATATTACGTTAATTACGTTAAAATGTTGATATCATATTACGTTAATTAATAATATATTAATAATATAATATTGCGTTAATGTTAATTAATTAATGTTAATTAAGTAGTATTAATTAATAATTAAATGAATAATTAAGTAGTATTAATTATTAAATAAGATAATTATATATATAATAATTCCAGATATAATAATTATCTATATCTAGAAGCTAGAAGAATATACTATATATAGACTATATATATATAAGATAATTAACTATATATAATATATTCTAAGAATATAATATAAGAATAATATAAGATATATACGATATATTCATTTTTGAATCTCAAAAAAATTATGAATTTCAAATAAAAAAAAGAATAATAAAATACAAATTTAAAACGACAAAATGTCGAATTAAATTAAGTGGACCTATTCATCTTTCTACACGAATATCGATATGATAATTTGCTTTTAAAATTTGTATTATTCTTCTTCCATCTCGCTATGTTTTCTATCGTTCTTTACAATCTAATAAGGTAAGTAATTTATTATTAACGAAATAATTATTAACTAATAAATTATTATTAATATAAATAAAAAGAAAGGAGTTGTTTAGTCTGAAATAGTTTATTATGTATGAATTTATGAATTCGCGAATCTAAATAATCCGATCCAACAAACAAAACAGAGATTTATAGTAAAAAAGGGCGGTTATCGATAGATATAGAAATCAAATCACTTCTATTCCATATTTTCGATTTCTTTTTTTTTTTTTCTATTTTTTATTTTTAATTATTGTCTATCTTAATACGTAAGAAGGCCAGATAAAATTCTTTTTATTTCCCCCAATTAGAATTCCTCAGGAAGCGAAATTCACTTTTTGATACTCTTTGATAGAGGGTTCATAATTCCTAATCATGAAGATAAAAAATAGATCTGGAAGAAAAAAATTATCTGAAACTTGGGATTCTGACTAAAAAGTGAAACTTATGTCGCCAAGGAACGTTTTTCTTTGTTTTTTTATTACAATGAACTAAATACTTGTTCGTTATAAATAAAATAACTGAATCTAATCTGGTGCTGTACTTTAATTTTTAAAATTTCGATTCAAGGGAAAGAAGCCGTGGAGCTGAAATAACTCACTCAGAATACCTTTTAAAGGATTACGTGGTACGATTGAGTCGAATAAGCCTTTACGGAATAAATGCTCCGCCGCTTGTGAACCGTCGGGCATTGTCCTATTCAATGTTTGTTCAATTACTCTTTTACCCGCAAAAGCAATGTACGCACCTGGTTCAGCAACTATAACATCTCCCAGCATCCCAAAACTAGCTGTTACTCCACCCGTTGTAGGAGATGTAAGGATTGATACATAGAAGAACTTTTTAGTTGATTGATAATTATATAAAGCAGAAGATATTTTAGCCATTTGCATCAAGCTTACACTTCCTTCTTGCATGCGTGCTCCTCCAGAAGCACACACAATAATCACGGGTAGAGATCGATTAGTAGCATATTCAATCAAACGGGTGAGTTTTTCACCTACTACAGATCCCATACTACCTCCCATGAACTTAAAATCCATAACCCCAATTGCTGTAGAAATACCGTTTAGTTGACCTATACCTGTCTGAATAGCTTCAGTTAAACCTGTCCTTCTTTGATACAACTTGATACGATCTCTATAAGGTTCCGCTTCTGAATGAAAATTAAGGAAGTCCGTAGAGACCATATCTTCATCCATAGGCTCCCAAGTGCCCGAATCAATCAAAAGTTCGATTCTATCTGAACTACTCATTCTCACATGATATCCACACTCTTCACAAATATGCATTTTTGATCGAAAAAATTTTTTATAATTTAATCCATAACAATTTTCACATTGAATCCATAAATGTCTGTATTTTTTATTTATATCGAAATCATTAGATCTTCTTCTTAGTATATTGAAATTTTTGAAATTAATGCCCTTATTACTAGGTCTTATACTAGAACTTCTACTTTCGCTACCACTTATTATACTTTTAGTCCCACTTATATTTTCAGTACAAATGAAATTATAAATGTAACTGTCGCTAGAATTGTCAGTACCACCTAACATGAAACTATTAATACTAACTTCAAAACGAAGATAACTCTCAATGCTACTATTAATGTAATTATTCCAACTAGATTGAGTATCATACATGTAATGATAATAGTAGCGATTGTTTTTCTTAAACCCCCTATTCAAAAAACTAGAAAAATTATGTTCTAATTTATTCAGAAAAAAACTCTCATTAGCAATCTCAAAACTCTTATTTTCCATATTAAAATATACAGAATAACTGTCACCATTACTATCCTTAACTAAAAAAGTGTCATCAGAGATCAAATTCCTAATAGCAAATAAATAATCAATATTATTGAAACTATAACTGCCACTATCACTCCAACTAGAAATGTTTTTATCCCTATCATTTATAATAGGTTCTTCACTTCCATTGACATGTCCAATACCATCACGACTTTTCATTGATTTACTTCGACCACACCTATATTCTAACTTATCATTAGACAACATCGAATTGAACCACCATTTTTTCATAGAGTCTTCCTGCCCCCTATTTGATTTGATGAAAATACAATAGATGAATAGTCATTCGATGAATAATCATTTTACTATTTTATTTCCTATCATAATTAAGCATATGAATCCAATGATTAGAATTGTTAACTAACAACGAGTTAGTATTTAAAGAAATGATTCTCTTTCTTGGAATACAAGGTATCACTTCAATATCTATATCTATCTATATATGGATAGATAGATATAAATAATCTACTATTTTTTTTTCAATAGAAAATGATAGAAAGACAGGTTTCTATCATGTCATGTACAAATGCTCATTGAAAAGAGAAATAGTTCTTTCTTTCTATAACTATAAATAAGATAACTATAAATAAGGAATTCGTTCTCGTATAACCTTGTATCGTATAAAATCAAACAATAAATAAGTTTATATATTGCAACATGGAACGAAAAAGACAATATACAGGATGAGTATAGTGGATAGAGGGAGTCCTTCCTCTAGCTTAATCTAAGGCCTGAAATTACGAGATATAAAATGATCCACCAATCCTAAGGATCCATGGAATTAATTATGGATCCGACACGAAAAATATAAAATCGAAATATGAAATTATTTAGTCTTCATTGTATTTAGATCTTGTATATATCTATGGTTCAAATGGTTAAAAGATCTGTACATATGAAAGATATATGCAAATACTGCATATACTATATGAAAGATATATGCAAATACTGCATATCCTATAGGAAGTAGAGGATGAGTATAGGAAGTATCGGCTCAATCCTTTTTTTTAGGAAAAGATTGGGCCGAGTTTAATTGCAATCAATTAGGAGAACAAAGAAGAATCACTGAATTATGCACACTCATTTTTGATCTTTCGATTTCTATTTATCTAGCTTATCTACCGGATCGAAATCGAATTTGATCTCTTTCCATACTTCACAAGCAGCGGCTAGCTCAGGACTCCATTTGCAAGCTTCGCGGATAATTTCAGCACCTTCACGAGCAAGATCACGTCCTTCATTACGAGCTTGTACACACGCTTCTAAAGCCACACGATTAGCTACTGCACCAGGTGCAT